AATGAACTTCTATGAAATGGTTTCACGGGATTTAGCCAATTGTCTTGATCGTGGAATATCATTGAGGAATAGGAATCCGTGTTATCAAAGGATTTCCTGCGATTCTTTCTAGTATGGAATGAGTCAATCATCCGCTTTGGTATCTTATTGCACAAAAATGGCGAGGTTGTTCCTCCATTGATCAATAATTTCAATTTTTGGGAAGTATCATGAGCGTCCAATAAATCCAATAACAATAAGAAGGGTTTCCATTTTTTCAAATGAACGATTTGAAGATCTATTGATTCTAACAACTGATTGCAGAGTTGATCTTTCAATTCATAGATGTAGATGTAGATCTCGTAGATCTCGGACCTATGAATGGGGATATTCTCCAAACTCACAAAGAAAAAAGGAGGTAAGTTAGACAAAAAGAAAAGCAACTTGGACAAAAAACGAAGTGACTTGGACAAAAAGAAAAGAAGTGACTTGGACCAAAAAAAGAAGTGACTTGGACAAAAGAAACGAAGTGGCTTAGACAAATCTTTTTTGTCGATAACCTCAGACCAATCAATCGAATATTGATTAATACTAATCCATAATCGATCGAACACTACTTGAAAACGGCTCTTCTGCTCAGAAACGAAATGTTCCTGGAAATTCTTGCTCCCATTGGACCATTTGTATCTATATGCATCAGGATCCCGATTCATGGATCTCTCGGTTCGAGAAATCAAAATAAGAGGATCGGACCATCTCTTCTGACTCTTTTTCAAATTCGATAAATGTTGGTTGATCGTATATTTCATTATAGTTCTATGATTCAGAGTATCCTTTCCTATTTGATCCCCTTGAATTCCATATTCGAAGTTGCGATCGGATCTATTCATTAAAAAGAATCGATTCAATACATTTCTTATGTACCCATAGGTGCTATATTGGATTTGAATCAGATTTCGGATCAATCTATATTGAGTGACTGCCTCCATTATGTTGTTGCTAGCAAATACCACTCTTTTTGGTTTTGGATCTTCCAAATCATTCCCGCAGGAGATCCTGACCCATTTTTTTCTGATCTTTTGATAAAAAGATTCATTCTCTTCATAAAAAATAGGAGGTAGAACCAATAAAGATTTCTTTTTCGATTCATCCCTGGAGTTGAATACCCCATTCAAGAATTGTTTTTGATCCAATCCGTAGGAATCAATAGAAAAGGCAAATCCCCTATGATACACCAGATCCGGCTCGGTTATTGATAGAGTAAATAAATCTGCCATTTCTGTAAATCTCTCTTCTGATTCAAAATCGTGGTGTAACGTGTATCCTCCCCTGTTCCGGTCATGGAATAGATGAAAGAAATCCAAAAATGGATTTTTGTTCAAGAATGAAATCTTATTGAAACTGTCCATATCCGGTTCATCCTTCGGAACCATATCACATCCCGGATCTGATGAAATAGGATGAATTGAGACGGTATTTTGTAAATATGTAATTATCTTGAATATATTAACCATTTCTTGATTTTCCGATCGCCTGGAAGGGACAAAAGAAAGATCTTGTTGTTTCTTCAACAATTTCTGATCTCTAGTGGACCTCTCAGTAGGATTCGAACGCAGATGAAGTTCTGACCATCTGTCAGAGAAAAAAGAACGAACGGATCTTGTAGGATTCCCAAGAAATTCTTCGATTTCTTCCGGAAGCAGATGATTAATCATCTGCTTCTCACGTTCCGTGAATAGCCGGGACATTGAGGAATATCCAGAAAGGCATTTCGGGAATCGGTCTGATTCTATCTCTGTTCGTTCCGTTTGAAGAAAGGAAGGATCCCAAAGAATCGATCTTTCTTTTAGTTGTTGAATCTCTCTTTGATTGATCAATGGGTGATATTCCGAATCCTCATTACTAATGAAATCCAAAGGATCTCTGGATTGATCAGAAGATCCTTTCAATTGGCTAGAATCCCTCTTTGTTCCGATCCAGTTCCTCCACCACCGCGAACCCCAGTTAGATTTAGCCATGCTACACTTTTTAGTTATTGGGAGAACCCGAGTACTCTCTTTCGGATTCAGGAAACAACTCTCAGAGATCTTTTTTCCTTTTGGAAGAGAGAGGAGCGAAACAATCAACCTATTGATATTGGAAGACCCAACGGATTCTTCCAATGTATCGTTTCTGGGCCCAATGGAATTCATAGGTATAGGAAAAAGCCCTATCAAATAGAGATTTTTGCTTGCGACCATATTTCGATTGTTAATACGATAGATAAGGACCACTACTACAAAGAGTATTACACCCCTGATCCTGAAATATCGATTGCTTGTTAAACCCTGTGAATTGCGTGAAAGTAGAATACTCCAAATTCGGGGGTCAAAAAGTTTTATAAAACGTTCTTGGTGGAAAAAAATGTGAATGAAAGATACTATTGAATTGAATTGGGTCCATGAATCTAATAAATAGTGAGAATTCTTGATCTCTCTCAATATCTCTCTTAATTCGAAAATAAAAGCTTTGGATAGTTCTACCATTCTTCTTATTGCCCTCCTCCCTCCGGGATATTAAAAATAATTGGATTTATGGTATGTCTTTATAAGAATGCAAATAACGTTGATTTCAAATATGCATTTATGAGAATGAAAATGACATTGCTTTATGATAAAGATTTATAAGATTTCAATTGGAATTTGGTTATTCACCATGTACGAGGATCCCTGTTAAGCATCCATGGCTGAATGGTTAAAGCGCCCAACTCATAATTGGCGAATTCGTAGGTTCAATTCCTACTGGATGCATGCCAATGGGACCCTCCAATAAGTCTATTGGAATTGGCTCTCTCTCAATGGAATTTCATCATCCATACATAACGAATTGGTGTGGTATATTCCTATCATAATATATGAACAGTAAGAACTAGCATTCTTATTGAGACTAGAACTCATAGGGAATCCAATAGATTTATGGATGGAATCAAATATGCAGTATTTACAGACAAGAGTATTCGGTTATTGTCTAATAATCAATATACTTCTAATGTCGAATCAGGATCAACTAGGACAGAAATAAAGCATTGGGTCGAACTCTTCTTTGGTGTCAAGGTAATAGCTATGA